CATATAAAAAAATAAGGATTCGAGTCGTGATTAATTATTTGATATTTCAGTATGTATACGTACGTATACAGGGTCATCTTTTCTGTAGTTTCGATAGAAGGATTCGATTCCTCTACCAATGCAGTCAACTCCATTTGTTAGAACAGCTTCCATTGAGTCTCTGCACCTATCCTTTTTTGATTCTCGCTTTCTGAACCCTTGTTTTTTGAACACAGGATTTGGCTCAGGATTACCCATTTTTAATTCCAGGGTTTCTCTGAATTTGGAAGTTACCACTTAGTAGGTTTCCATACCAAGGCTCAATCCAATCAAGTCCGTAGCGTCTACCAATTTCGCCATATCCCCCTTATGAGGCCGAGATCTCATTGTGATCCCCCCTCTTATGTTGGAACCCTTGAATTCATTAGATACCGATTCCTATATCGAAAAAGTGTCTGCTCCTATTTCTTACCCATCTTCTTTCATCTCTATCGGTGGGCCAGTATTTGGTCCAATCGGAAATGATTCTATCATTGATGTATCTGCAATTCAATATGGATGGATATATCCCACATATACATGTCTCTCTCCCTCTCATTTTTCCCGCGCGATTGGGAATACTGGAACGGTCGATATTCATTCTTCTTTTTTTTTTTCGTCCTATCTCCTCCCTTTCCGAATGAAACCAGAGGAATGTCTCATTATGATCTGAATTGCATTCTTATCTTATCCTTTCCTTAGGACCGCTCTAATCTAATAGAATTTAGAATTAATAGAATCTGCTATAACTAATATGGATATAGTTATATATAATTATTTCAAATGTAATATTTTGCATTTAAAGAAAAAAAATTCGAAATCAAAGAAATAGAAATTTCTAATAAGAAAATTTCGAATCTAATAATAATAGAAAATATAATAAGAATTAATAGAATGATAATATAAATCACTCGAATTTTCAATAAAAATTCTATATAGTTATAGTTATATTCTAATATATAAGAATATTCTTATGATATTAATTAATCATTTTTAATGGAATAGAATTCGATTCTTCATTCTATTAATATTAATTATTATATAGTTAAGATTCCGGTAGTTTACCGAATTCCTATGCACTATTTCTGTTATGTGAGCCCGCTTAGCTCAGAGGTTAGAGCATCGCATTTGTAATGCGATGGTCATCGGTTCGATTCCGATAGCCGGCTTTTCTCTATTTGTCCGATTTTTTCCATGATTGATAATGTCTCCTTGAGATCAAGGAATATTGAAAAGACTCCTCCCTTTTTTCTTTTACAAATGTCGGGTCACCGATCTATTATGTCGTGGGAACTTACAACTATGAATAAAAAACTGATTGGAGCAGTGAAATCTCTACAGAACAAATCAAGAAAAGGATCCTTAACTTCCTATATATACAAAATAATCCGGATATTGATACAATTCATCATTCTTCTTTGTAGTACTTCAGTAGATTTATCTTCGTTTATCGTTTAGTTCAGTCTGACTTAGGTTTATTCTGTAAAATGAAATTTCAATAAAATAAATAAAAAAATAAGGGGGGGGGAGTCTTTATGTCTCGTTACCGAGGGCCTCGTTTCAAAAAAATACGTCGTCTGGGAGCTTTACCGGGACTAACTAGTAAAAGACCTAGACCGGGAAGTGATCTTAGAAACCAATCGCGTTCCGGGAAAAGATCTCAATATCGTATTCGTCTAGAAGAAAAACAAAAATTGCGTTTTCATTATGGTCTGACAGAGCGACAATTGCTTAGATATGTTCGTATAGCTGGAAAAGCCAAAGGGTCAACAGGGCAGGTTTTACTACAACTACTTGAGATGCGTTTGGATAACATCCTTTTTCGATTGGGTATGGCTTCGACCATTCCCGGAGCCAGGCAATTAGTTAACCATAGACATATTTTAGTTAATGGTCGTATAGTAAATATCCCAAGTTATCGCTGCAAACCCCGAGATATTATTACTACGAGAGATGAACAAAGATCCAGAGCTTTGATTCAAAATTATATTGATTCATCCCCCCACGAGGAATTGGCAAAACATTTGACTTTTCACTCATCCCAATATAAAGGATTAGTAAATCAAATAATAGATAGTAAATGGATCGGTTTGAAAATCAATGAGTTGCTAGTCGTAGAATATTATTCTCGTCAGACTTGAACCTAACTAAAATAACAAAGCTTCGGGCAATTTTGCCCCCCCTTTTTCGCCAAAGTCAAGTAAATAAGGGGTTTGATCCGGATTTTTCTCCCACTCACGTATCACAAATGGATCAGCAGTGAGATTTTCATTCTTTTCCACTCTTTCCGGCATTTTCCATACCACAGTAATTAGGAAGAATCTCTATCAAATAAAGGTCTTACTGTTGGAATAATGGTATCAATTGTTATTTGATACATTGCGGTTGGTAACGTTGGTGAATTAGGTGAAGGTACGGAAAGAGAGGGATTCGAACCCTCGGTAAACAAAAGTCTACATAGCAGTTCCAATGCTACGCCTTG